CTTGATACAGAGTCGATACCTGCCGTCTATCCACATATTCTGAAGTATGACGGATTTTGCTCATTGTCATTTCAACTGACCTTGTTCTTTGCCATCTTTCATCTTTCGGAAATTTTTGCATTTGATTGCCACGGACAATTCTTCCCATACTTGGTTTTTTATATGTCTAAACGTGAATTTTTCATTTTTTGTCCTTTAATTTTTATGGTTATTTTACTAGGAATAATTCCCTCTTTTTTTTTAGATTATTTTTACTCGTCTAGCTTTGTAAAATGAATGTTAAGAAAATAACAATTAAATTTTATGTCATTTTAAAATTACAGTTTTTGTAATGTATATATATGTATAGATCATGGATGTATCCCGATTTAAAAATATCGAATCTGCCGAAATTTTTTAAAAGGGTGCCTCCGGATTTTTACATTAAACTAATTTTTTTCTTTAACTGCAGTAAAAATAATATATTTATATCTAATAATATAATAATATATATATAATATATATCTAATAATATAATAATATATATATAATATATATCTAATAATATAATAATATATTCTTTTTCTTTTTCTTTAACTGCAGTAAAAATAATATATTTATATCTAATAATATAATAATATATATATAATATATATCTAATAATATAATAATATATATATAATATATATCTAATAATATAATAATATATTCTTTTTCTTTTTCTTTAACTGCAGTAAAAATAATATATTTATATCTAATAATATAATAATATATATATAATATATATCTAATAACTGTAAAATGAATGTTAAGAAAATAACAATTAAATTTTATGTCATTTTAAAATTACAGTTTTTGTAATGTATATATATGTATAGATCATGGATGTATCCCGATTTAAAAATATCGAATCTGCCGAAATTTTTTAAAAGGGTGCCTCCGGATTTTTACATTAAACTAATTTTTTTATTAAAATGCGTTCAACTTGAAAAGGGCCCTATATTACACAAAAAATTTATACAAATTTACTTCAGACAAATAAAAAAATTTTTTATCTTAAAAAAAAGAATAATGTAATTTTACCTGAATTTATAGGTTTAAAAATTAAAGTTTATAATGGTAAAAAATTTTTTGATATGCAGGTAACTCCATCTATGGTGGGTTATAAATTTGGTGCATTTATATTTACTCGAAAATTACATGTTTTTAAAACAAAGCGTTAATAATTTAAAAAATTATAAAACTACTTGAAAATCAAATTGATTTGTTAAGGACTCGTTTAATTATAAAAGACATATTTATGAGGATATTTTTATTCGTAAATATGTTTCTTCCTTTTTTTTTAAATGATCAAAATTTTTCACTAATAAAGTTGTCGGTTCTATTTATTTATTTAGAACTTATGGAAAGCTATATATATCTGTTTATTTTTTTTGTCCAATTGTAAAACAAAAACCTTTTGTTTCAAAAAGGAAAATTAAATTAAAACAAGAAGTTTTCTATAAAAATTCGATAATAAAACCTGTCGACAAGTATAAAAAACATTTAACTATATTACTTTTTTTCTATCAGCTGGAAAAAATTCTAGGAGTTCAAATATTTTTCAAATTTAGGAATATTTGTACTAGTTTAGTTAATTCAAAATTTACAACTTCAATAATGTTAAGAATTAACAATTATTTGGCAAATAAATTTGTATTTTTTAAATATCAGTTTAAGGAAGAAACTTATTTAAATACTGTTATGTTTCTGATAAACTTATTTAAATTTAAAGTTCCGGATGGTGTGCTTTTAGCTAATTATATTGCAAAAGTACTTCCTTTTATCCAAAAGCATAATCAATTTTTAATGTTTATTAGACGTATATTATGTACTTTAAAGAAAATTTTTAAATTTAATGGGGTAAAAATTCTTATTTCTGGAAAGTTAAATGGGTTTACTCGTGCGCAATCTAAACAAATTCAAGTTGGGTGTGTCCCTCTTCAAAGTTATAAGATTTTCTATATTGAGGGTCGTTCACATGCGTTTACAAACTCTGGTAAAATTGGAATTAAAATTTGAATCTGCTAAAAATCTTCAGAATGTTGTTTATACCAAAACACACTAAATTTACAAAATTTCAAAAGAAAAAAGTAAAAAACTCCTCTTCTAATACTTTAGATTTAGTTTACGGACATTTCGGTTTAAAGGTAAAACAAAATTGTTGTTTAACTTCAAAACAGCTTGAAATGATTAAATTAAATTTAGCAAAAGGAACTAAGAAAGTTGGCCGTTATTGAGTTCGGATTTTCCCTCATTTTCCAGTTACTGCAAAGCCTTTAGAGGTTAGGATGGGTAAAGGAAAAGGTTATGTTGATCATTGAGTTTGTAAAATAAATCGGGGTTCCATAATTTGTGAATTATCTGGATTATCAGAAAAACAGGCAAGTGTTCTTTTAAAAAAAATATCTTTAAAAATATCTGTAAGTACAGTATTTATTAATAAATTTTAAAAATTAAATCTCATTTATGTTAGATACTAAAGTTAAACTAGTGTACCCATTATCGTTTAAATCAAGGGAGGTGCTATATAATCTTCTTTTATTTTATGATTTATCTTCTTTTTTTTCTGGAAAGGTCTTGAATGAAAACCAGCCGGTTATTTCTTTTAAAGAATTGTTACTAAATAGATCAGTTTTAGTTGGTGTAACAGATAACAATAAAAGTTCTTTGGTGAGAGCACGAGTACTATGTGTTAACAACGCTTTTTTATATTTAGATCTTGGAAGGAAATTTAATTTAGTGAAACCAAAATTTAGAAATAATTTTAAAAATTTTTTAAATAAAGAGTTTTTATTTTCTTTTTATAAGACTTTTCAGTTTTGTAATTTTACAAAAGTAAAAAACTTCTTGTATGTATTTCAATATAGATCTTTCCAAATTGAAAGTTCTCTTTTAGGTTCAGGTGAATTATATTTAAAGTATTTAACAAAAGTAACATATAAAAAGTCAGCAAAATTTTTTTTTACTAAATTAAAGAAACATTTTTTTTCAAGTTATCAAAAAAAGATAAATTTTTTTCAATTTAATATACTTTTTAAAAAGTATAAATATTAATACAAACTTATAACTTATGCCACAATTAGACAAGGTAACATTGTTTTCACAAGTATTTTGATTGCTTTTCTTATATTTTTTCTTTTTTTTAATTTATTTAAAATATTTTTTACCTGTTTTTAGTAAACTATTTAAAGTGCGTTCTCATTATTTAACAAACTGAGGTAGTGCAAATGTTTCGTCAACAAATAAATCTGTTGAGAGTTCTCATTTGTCAACTCTACTATCAAAATTTGATGCTCAGTTAAAAGCCAATTTAACACTTTTACAGAATTATTATTCTTCAGAATTAAATTTTTATAATTTTAATTTATTTAAAGAAATAAATAGATTATTCATTTTAATTTATATAAAAAATTGTTTAAAGTTTAATTTATATAAAAATTATATTTTTAAATAAACTTTGTAGTTGTGATTTATAAACAGACTAAATTAAAAATCGTAGACAATTCAGGAGCAAAATTTATTAAAATATTTCATATATTAAAATATTCTTCAAGTCAAAATTATAGCCAAAGTGGGGAGTTAGTTTTAGGTTCTATTATAAAGTATAAGGTTAATAAAAAAGTTGATAAAAAGCAAATATGTAAAGCCCTAGTTATCACATCTAAAAAAAATATTTTTAGAAAAAATGGTATTTTTATTAAATTTGATGAAAATAGAGGGGTTCTTATAGATAACAATAAATTGTTGGGTACACGTATTTTTGGACCAATTTCAAAAGAAGTTAAAAGGGGTGTCTACAGTCGTTTACTATCTGTTACAAAAAAATTAATTTAAGTTATGATTCTAAATAGACAAGTTCAACTTTATAAAAATTTATTCAGTAAATCATTCTTTTTTGATAAATTTTTATTCGATAATGTTTATCAATATCCTAAATTTAGTTCTTTAAAATTAAAATTTTTTCTCTCGTCTAAGTCTGAGTTTAATAAAATTAAATTTTGTAAAATAGTTTCGTTATTTTATTTACTTACAGGACAAAGGCCACAACTTTTAATAAAAAATTGTAGTTTAAGGAATATTAAACGTAAAAAAATAATTGGGCTACTATTAACGGTACGTCAGTCTCAGTATAACTATTTTTTTGATTATTTAATTCGAAGGCAATTTGCATTAGCAGTTCCATCATTTCAGCCTTTTTTGTTGGCTCACAAGTCTACTTTTATTTTTGAAATAGCTCAAAAAATACAAGATGATGATATTTTATTTCAGTTATTAAAAGTATCAGATTTTGTACGATATCACGTTTGTTTAAAGAGTACCTCCTTATCAAAATCTCATTTACAGTCTTTGCTTATAAATTTAAAAATTTCTTGTATAATATAATTAATAATAAATTAACTAAATTTAAAAATGCGTCTCTTACGTAATAAACAATTAAATTGAGTAAATAATCATTTAATTGATTATCCAACTCCAAGTAATATTTCTTATTTTTGAAGTTTTGGGTCTTTAGCTGGTATGTGTTTAGTAATTCAATTATTGACTGGTATTTTTTTAGCTATGCATTATACACCAAATGTAACTTTAGCTTTTAGTAGTGTAGAGCACATTATGCGTGATGTGAATGGTGGATGAATCTTAAGATATATTCATGCAAATGGAGCTTCCGCATTTTTTATTGTTCTTTACATTCATATTGCAAAAGGGTTGTATTATGGATCCTATTTACATCCTCGTCAATTATTATGGTGTTCAGGTGTAATTATTTTTTTACTAACTATGTCAACTGCATTTATGGGGTACGTTTTACCATGAGGACAAATGTCTTTTTGGGGAGCAACTGTTATTACAAATTTAGCTTCAGCCATTCCTGTTATTGGTGATTCTATTGTATATTGGCTTTGAGGGGGGTTTAGTGTGGATAATGCTACGTTAAATCGATTTTTTTCAATCCATTATTTGTTACCTTTTATAATTGCAGCTTTAGCGATTGTACATTTATATATCTTGCATATATATGGATCAGGAAACCCTTTGGGGATAAATTCAAAGATCGATAGTTTACCATTTTATCCATATTTTTATGTAAAAGATTTATATAGTTTTATTGTATTTCTTTTATTTTTTGCATTAATTGTATGTTTTTTTCCTAATGTTTTAGGGCACTCCGATAATTATATTGAAGCCAACCCAATGGTTACGCCTACACATATTGTACCAGAATGATATTTTTTACCCTTTTATGCAATATTACGATCAATTCCAGATAAACTGCTTGGAGTTGTTGCTATGTTAGGGGCTATTTTAATATGATTGGCCTTACCTTTTTATACGAAATCTTATATTCGAAGTGGATTTTTTAGACCTTATTATAAAATATTATTTTGAATTTTAGTTGGAGATTTCTTTTTACTTGGTTGAATTGGTGCAAAACCAGTAGAATATCCTTATATTATTATTGGGCAAGTTTCAACTTTTCTTTATTTCTTTATATTCTTAGTTTTAATTCCTTTAGTGGAGAAACTTGAATCTTGAATTTATTTATCAGAATCTGATTCCAGAATTAAGTAGCAACTGTCATGTTTTTGTTAAATATAGCAGTTAATCCCTTTATATTTGTTTTTTATACTGTTTTACATACTTTACTCACTATTATTTGCGTATTGATTTCTGTTGCATATTTTACTCTTTTAGATAGGAAGATTATGGCTGCAATGCAACGTCGACGAGGTCCGAATGTTGTGGGTTTTTGAGGTTTATTGCAACCTTTAGCGGATGGTTTAAAATTATTAATTAAAGAGTTAATTGTTCCAGTTAATGCAAATAGTTTTTTATTTATTTTGGCTCCTTTATTAGCTTTTATTCTAAGTTTAATTAATTGGGCTCTTATTCCTTATAGTAATTCTGGTTCATTAGTAGACGTAGAGGCTGGTATATTATTTGTTTTTGCAATTTCATCTTTTGGTGTATACGGTATAATTTTAGCTGGTTGAGCTAGTAATTCAAAATATGCTTTTTTAGGTGCTTTGCGTGCATCAGCTCAGATGATTTCTTATGAAGTATCTATTGGCTTTATTATAATTTCAGTTTTACTATGTGTAGGTTCTACGAATTTATTTCAAATCGTTCTTCATCAAGATAATTTTTTTTATTGACATTGTTGGTATTTATGGCCTCAATTTTTACTATTTTTCTTCTCAGCGCTTGCTGAGACAAATCGAGCTCCCTTTGATTTAGCTGAAGCTGAGGCGGAGTTAGTTGCTGGTTACTTTGTTGAATACTCAGCTATGGCTTTTGCTTTATTTTTCTTAGGAGAATATTCAAATATGTTAGTAATGTGTAGTCTTCTAGCAATTTTCTTTTGTGGAGGTTGCTTTGCTCCTATTGGTATATTGGAATTTCCCATTTGATTGGGTTTAAAAATTGCTATAGTTGCTTTTTGATTCGTTTGAGTTCGTGCAACTTATCCTAGATTACGTTATGACCAATTAATGCAATTAGGGTGAAAATCCTTTTTGCCTGTTTCTGTTGGTTTAGTCATTGTTGTTGCTGGGTTACTATTAGTATTTGATGGGTTACCTAATGATCTTGTAAGTTTATAAAATATGTTATCGCTTTTTAATTATTTATCATTTTCAACATTAATTTTTGTGGTTGGTTTATGAGGTATGGCTTTAAATAAGAAAAACGTCATAACAATTATTATGTCTATTGAGATTCTTTTATTGGGGGCAAATTTAAATTTTATCATTTTTTCAGTGTTTATAGATGACTTAAAAGGGCAAATTTTTTCTCTGTTAATTTTAACAGTCGCAGCTTCTGAATCAGCTATTGGTTTAGCTATTCTTGTATTATTTTATAAGAAACATCAAACAATTGATTTTGATTATATCTATGGGTTGCACGGTTAGTTTAATCATTAACTAAATTATTATAAATTATTTAAAATAGGATATTAAGTTTTTAAAATTACAACTTAAATTTTTACTATAAAAAAATTAATCGCATGTTTAATAACTCATTTTTATCAAGGTGGTTGTTTTCAACGAACCATAAAGATATTGGGACTTTATATTTAATCTTTGGTGCTTTTTCAGGAGTTATAGGTACGACTTTATCTATGTTAATAAGGGCGGAACTATCGTATCCTGGAAATCAGCTTTTATTAGGGAACCATCAATTTTACAATGTTATAATTACTGCTCACGCGTTTGTAATGATTTTTTTTATGTTGATGCCAATTTTAATTGGTGGTTTTGGAAACTGATTTGTTCCGATTTATATCGGAGCTCCAGATATGGCTTTTCCTCGTTTAAATAATATTAGTTTTTGATTATTGCCTCCATCGTTATTATTATTATTGGGTTCTTCACTTGTGGAGGTTGGCGCGGGGACAGGATGAACTGTATACCCCCCTTTATCTTCTGAACAAGCACATTCAGGTCCTTCAGTAGATATGGCAATTTTCTCGTTGCACTTATCAGGGATTTCATCAATTTTAGGAGCCATCAATTTTATTACAACCATTTATAATATGCGACTTCCCGGTCTAACATGACATCGGTTGCCTTTATTTGTGTGATCCGTGTTTATTACAGCTATTCTGCTATTACTTTCCTTACCAGTACTAGCTGGGGGTATAACAATGCTACTAACTGATAGAAATTTTAATACAACATTTTTTGATCCAGCCGGAGGGGGGGATCCCATTTTGTATCAACATTTATTTTGATTCTTTGGTCATCCTGAAGTGTACATTTTAATTTTACCGGCATTTGGGACACTTAGTCAAGTAATTGAGCTTTTTTCAAAAAAACGAATTTTTGGTTTCTTAGGTATGGTTTACGCTATGTTATGTATTGGATTTTTAGGTTTTATTGTATGAGCGCACCATATGTATACAGTAGGTCTAGATATAGATACCCGAGCTTATTTTACAGCAGCTACAATGATTATTGCTGTGCCAACAGGAATTAAAATTTTCAGTTGATTGGCTACTTTATGGGGAGGGTCTGTTAAATTAAATACTCCCATGTTATTCACAGTAGGGGTGTTGTTCTTATTTACTATTGGAGGAGTAACAGGGGTTGTTTTGGCAAATTCTGGTCTAGATGTAGCAATGCATGACACTTATTACGTTGTAGCTCATTTTCACTACGTGTTATCAATGGGAGCAATGTTTAGTGTTTTTTCAGGATTTTACCTTTGAATAGGTAAAATTACTGGTCGACAATATCCTGAATTTTTAGGGCAAATTCATTTTTGAACTTTTTTCTTAGGTGTTAATTTAACATTCTTTCCAATGCATGCGCTTGGTTTAGCAGGAATGCCCCGACGAATACCTGATTACCCAGACGCTTTTAGTGGGTGAAATTGAGTTGCCTCATTGGGTTCATGAGTTTCTGTAGTTTCTTTAATTATATTTTTTATAGTGGTGTATTTAACTTTTGTTACTGATAAAAAATTTGAAAGTAAAAAAACTTTAGGGTTTTTATATAAATATTAAAAATGAGTTTTACATATATATTAAGTTTTATTTTTTTTGAATTTGTAATTTCAAACTTAATGATAGGGTTTTCTACATCTTATTTAGATTCTCCAGAAGATTGGCAAATTGGGTTTCAGGATCCTGCGTCTCCAATTATGCAAGGAATTATTGAGCTTCATCACGACTTATTTTTCTTTTTAATAGTTGTACTTAGTTTTGTTTTTTGATTATTGTTTAAAATACTTTTTGTATTTAATTCAGTATCAAATAAAGTAATAACAAAAACAATAAGCTATGGTACAATTATAGAAGTTGTATGAACAATCATTCCTGCAATAATTTTATTGTTAGTTGCTATTCCTTCGTTTACTTTATTATACTCAATGGATGAGATTTTGGATCCGATGTTAACTTTAAAAGTTATAGGGCACCAATGATTTTGAAGTTATGAGTACTCTGATTATACAACTTTAAGTTCTAGTACAGATACCTCATTTGTTTATGATAGTTACATGGTTCTGGAAGAAGATTTAAACATCGGTGAATTTAGGCTGCTTGAGGTAGATAACCGAGTAATATTACCGACGCATACACATATACGGGTTTTAGTAACATCAACTGATGTACTACATAGTTGAGCTATACCTTCTTTAGGAATTAAAATAGATGCTTGTCCTGGGAGGTTAAATCAAATTTCTACATTTATTAATCGTTCCGGAGTATACTATGGTCAATGTAGTGAAATATGTGGGATTAATCATGGGTTTATGCCAATTGCGCTTGAAGCTGTTAATTTTAAGGATTATGCTTCTTGAATATTCATAAAATATTCGGAAGAAAACTTATAGTTTAAGTTATGGCAGTAACACATTTACTAGTAAAATATAGCCAATATTTAGTGCGGTGCTGCTTAAAAAGTGTTACAAAAGTACAGGTTAAACAAAATCTTATTACTCTAGGTATTTTAAAAGAAAGTTTACTACCTGTTTGTGATTTTTTAAAAAATCATACGAACACTCAGTTTAAGACTTTGCTTGACATTGTCGTTATTGATTATCCTTTAAGAAGGGAACGATTCGAAATTGCTTATGTTTTTTTAAGTATTACTCGGAATGCTCGTCTTCTAGTAAAGAGTCAGTTGACGACCCTATCTGCAATTTCGTCTATAACTCAATATTATTCAGCAGCAGGTTGATTTGAGAGGGAGGCTTGGGATTTATTTGGTGTATTTTTTATCAATAACTTTGATTTAAGACGTATTTTAACAGATTATGGTTTTGAAGGCCACCCCTTTAGAAAAGATTTTCCTTTAAGTGGTTATGTTGAGTTACGGTATGATGAAAATCAGAAAAGGATTATTTCAGAGTTTGTAGAGGTTTCACAAGAATACAGACATTTCGATTTCTTATAAGGTACAGAGAGTGATATCTAGAAGTTTGTAATATATTTTGATTTCAAAACAAAAATAATAAATTTAATAAAATTGAGAATTATGGAAAATTCAACAAAGAACTATATAACGTATAAGCATGCTTACCATTTAGTTGATCCAAGTCCTTGACCAATTCTTACCTCATTTTCAGCGTTGGTTTTAACTAGTGGGGCTGTATTATACATGCATTCGTATAAAAATGGCGGTTTATTATTAATAATTGGTTTTTTGTTAGTATTGTATTCAGTTATTTGTTGATGACGTGATGTTGTGAGAGAGGCTACCCACGAGGGTTGCCATACAAAAGTTGTACAATTAGGATTACGGTATGGTGTGGTTTTATTTATTATTTCTGAAGTTCTATTTTTTGTAGCTTTTTTTTGAGCATTTTTTCATTCGAGTTTAGCTCCGACGATAGAAATCGGTACAGTATGGCCTCCACAAGGTATTGAAGTTTTAAATCCTTGACATATTCCTTTATTGAATACTTTAATTTTACTATTGTCAGGATGTAGTGTAACCTGAAGTCATCATGCGTTATTGCATGGTTATCGAAAAGATGCAATTATGGGTTTACTAATAACAGTAGTGCTTGCTGTTATTTTTACATCTCTTCAAGGATTAGAGTACGTTACTGCGCGCTTTAATATTTCTGATGGAATTTATGGTTCAACTTTTTATATGGCTACGGGGTTTCATGGTTTTCACGTAATTTTAGGAACTCTTTTTTTACTTGTTTGTATGCAACGTTTGATAAAATATCATTTTACGACGAGCCATCATTTTGGATTTGAGGCTGCTGCTTGATACTGGCACTTTGTTGATTTTGTTTGATTAATTTTATTTGCCTCAATTTATTGATGAGGTGGAAAATAATGAGTCCATACTTCATTTTCTTAAAAGGAAAAAGTATAAGGTTGTTTTTTGGGATTGTTTTAGATCCTTTGTTAAAATAGTTAATATCATCATGTGTAGGGTACTATTTAAGGCTTATCGTGGATTTAGTGTATGGAAGTACAAATTTCAATTTTTAAACTAAAAAATTTTAAATGCAATTAAAAAAGAAATACTAATGCAAAAATTAAATGCAAGTGAATTATCTAAATTATTAGAAGATCAAATTAAACAATCCGCACCAAAAGAAATTTCTTTAGCAGAGACTGGTAAAGTATTAACAATTGGGGATGGTATTGCTAGAATTTATGGATTAAAAAATGTAAAAGCGGGTGAGATGGTGGAATTTGCTTCAGGAGTTAAGGGGATGGCATTAAACTTAGAAAGTGATAATGTGGGTGTTGTAGTTTTTGGTAATGATAAGTTTATTTCTGAAGGGGAGCTTGTAAAGAGAACTCAGAATATTGTTAGTGTTCCTACAGGAACTGCCTTATTAGGGAGAACTATAAATGCTTTAGGTCTTCCAATTGATGGAAAAGGGTCAATTAAGACAGATACTAGTGGGCGAGTTGAAGTAAAAGCTCCTGGAATTATTCCACGGAAAAAAGTATCTGAGCCTATGCAGACAGGCCTAAAAGCTGTAGATAGCCTAGTACCAATCGGACGAGGGCAGCGTGAACTTATTATTGGAGATCGGCAAACTGGAAAAACTGCAATAGCTATTGATACAATTTTAAACCAAAAGCAATTAAACACCACGTCTGATGAATCAAAAAAATTATATTGTATTTATGTAGCTATTGGTCAAAAAAGGTCTACTGTTGCTCAATTAGTCTCAATATTGGAAAAAGAAGACGCCTTTGCTTATACTATTATTGTGGCTGCTACTGCATCTGACGCAGCGCCCCTACAGTTTTTAGCCCCTTATACAGGGTGTACAATTGGAGAATATTTCCGAGATAATAAAAAGCATGCTTTAATTATCTATGATGATTTAAGTAAACAAGCTGTTGCATATAGACAGATGTCATTATTATTACGAAGACCTCCTGGACGGGAGGCTTATCCTGGAGATGTATTTTACTTGCATTCACGATTATTAGAAAGGGCTGCTAAATTAAATGCTGATTATGGATCAGGTTCATTAACAGCTTTACCAGTTATTGAAACGCAAGCAGGAGACGTTTCTGCTTATATTCCAACTAATGTAATTTCTATTACTGATGGTCAAATGTTCTTAGAAGCAGAGCTTTTTTATAAGGGTATTCGTCCTGCTATTAATGTAGGGTTATCTGTAAGTCGAGTTGGATCTGCTGCTCAAATCAAAGCTATGAAACAAGTTGCAGGAAGTTTAAAATTAGAGCTTGCACAGTATAGGGAAGTTGAAGCTTTTGCACAATTTGGTTCTGATTTAGATGCCTCAACGCAGCATACGTTAAACCGAGGAGCTCGATTAATTGAATTACTAAAACAAAATCAATATGTTCCGTTGCCCGTTGAATATCAAGTGATTATTGTTTACGCCGGAATGCGAGGTTACTTAGATAAAGTGCCTGTTTCGCAAGTATCAAAATTTGAGCGCTCAATAATGGAGTTATTAAAGACAAAATATCAACATTTTCTTGAAGAAATTAGAACAAAAAAACAAATTTCTCCTGAATTAGATAGCCAGTTAAAAGAATTTTTCAGCTCAGAGAAATTTTTGTAAACTAAACTAGATTAAAAAAAAATACTTCGTTGATTATTAAAACCTGTACGAGTACAGTAGGATTTGAACCTACGATATAATTTAATTATATACTAGTGTTCAAGACTAGCGCTTTCAACCACTCAGCCATGTACCCTTTTTTAAAATTTTACTTGCTATCGGACTTGAACCGATACCTTTGCAGAATTGATTTTAAGTCAATCGTGTCTACCATTTCCACCAAGCAAGCAATCCTGATAAAACTATAAAACTTTTGTCGGAAAGAATGGGATTCGAACCCACGGTATATTGAAAAACATATACAACAATTTAGCAAATTGACACCTTCAACCACTCAGCCATCTTTCCTTTTATCTTTATTAAGCACTTTTGTTGATTATTTAGTACTCTAAACTAAGTAATTTACATTACGCACATTTAGAAGCCTATCAAAGTCATTATCTATAACCAATCAAACTAATCTTTTTAAAAAAGGATTTTAAAACTATTTTAAAGGAAGTCTTCCTACTTGAGATGCTTTCAGTAGTTATACTCTATTGGCGTAGCTACTCAACAATGCTTTTATATTAAAAACAATTGATCCACCATAGGCCAATTTACACCGGTCCTCTCGTACTAGGTGTAAATTCTTTCAGTTTTAAATCATATATGACAGATAGGGACCAAACTGTCTCACGACGTTCTAAACCCAACTCATGTTCCACTTTAATCGGCGAACAACCGAACCCTTGGAACCTTCTTCAGCTCCAGGATGTGAAAAGTCGACATCGAGGTGCCAAACGACCCCGCCGATAAGAACTCTCGGGGGTCATAAGCCTGTTATCCCTGGCGTACCTTTTATCCGTTGAGCGATAATCTTACCACACAGTATTACCGGATCACTATGACCGACTTTCGTCCTTGTTTGACTTGTAAGTCTCACAATCAAGCAAATTTTGCCATTACACTTAAAATTTAACTATGCAGTTAAATTATATTTACCTTTGTACACCTCCGTTACTTTTTAGGAGGTGGCCGCCCCAGCCAAACTAGCAATTATACACTGTTTTTAATCCAGAGGGATTAAATGAGTTCAAAATATTAAAAAGGGTGATATTTCAAGAGCGCTTCTTTTTTAATCCTAAGCTCCCACCTATTCTACACAGTTTAATTTTTGTAACAATATAAAAATCTAGTAAAGGTGCACAGGGTCTTTCCGTCTAATCATATAAAATCCGTATCTTCACGGATATTCTAATTTCACTGAAATAATATTGGAGACAGTGGGGAAGTCGTTACACCATTCATGCAGGTCTAAAATTACTAGACAAGGAATTTCGCTACCTTAGGACCGTCAGAGTTACAGCCGCCGTTTACTGGAGATTAAATTAAAAGCCTAAACTCTTAATTTTTAACTTTACAGCACTGGGCAGGTGTCAGACTCTATACATCATTTTACAATTTAGCAGAGTCCTGTGTTTTTATTAAACAGTCGCTACCCCATATTTTTGACATCACTTGCTTAATAATTGTTAAGCAGTGACTCTCCTTATACCGAAGTAACAGAGTTATTTTGCCGAGTTCCTTCAATATTATTCTTTCAATCGCTTTAGTACATTTATACCAATTCACCTGTGTCGGTTTAAGTACAGTTTGTATTTAAGAATTTTTCCAGAAAAAGAATAATCGCTTATCATTAAAATAATTAACATAAAATAATAAGTGACTCTTTCTTTTTATTTTTCTTAAATTATAAAAGAAATATTCAATCTTTTTCCTCATCAACTTAAGTTTTCACTATAGTCTTAGAGACTGTATCACTCATTGCAGGGAACCTGTACACTGAAATCTTTGAATTTACAGCGATATAGATTTATACACTATATTTTTCGTTACTTATGTCAGCATTCTCACTTTTGATTTCTTCAAGAAATTTTACAATTTCTCTTCAAAAAAATACAAAACGTTCCACTACCATAAAAATTTATTTTTATTTACTGCTTCGGTAAACTTTTTAGTCTCTATACATTTTTGGAGAGCTTGTACTTTAATTAATTAATGATCTATTACGATTTCTTTAAAGGATGGCTGCTTCCAAGCCCACCTTTTAATTGTTTTAGTATAAAGCTCTCCTTTTTCACTTAAAAGTTATTTTAAGACCTTATCATGTAATCTGGGCTGTTTCCCTCTCGACCTTCGACCTTATCACCGAAAGTCTGTCTATCGTATATTTTCTCAGATTTAAGAGTTTTATAGTATTCGAAGTTTAACTACTTTCAGTAAGACTATCAGATCCCCATCAAGTAATAAGTGCTCTACCCCTATAATTAATTATACAACATTCTACCTAAATAGATTTCGTAGAAAACCAGCTATTGCTAAGTTTGATTAGCCTTTCACTCCGAACCACAACTCATCCCAGTATTTTGCTACATACACGGGTTCAGCCCTCAATTATTTTTTACAATAACATCAGCTTGGTCATAGTTAGATCACTTAGCTTCGGGTACTATTAAAAATAATTTTATGCTTATTTAAAACTCGCTTTCGCTACGCCTACCTTTTATTAAAGTTAAGCTTACTATTTTTAATAACTTGCTGACCCATTATACAAAAGGTACATTTACTCATAAAACTATGAGTTAAATTATTTTTTTATATCTAATTTCAACTTCTTTTCACTCCCTTATGGGTTTTATTTCACCTTTCCCTCACGGTACTTGTTCACTATCGAATACAATTAATATATTTAGACTTAGAAGGTGGGCCTCCTACGTTCAAACAATTCTTCTCGAAAATCGTTTTACTTATAAAAATCAAGTATTCCAATATATCTTAAATACACAAGACTATCACTTTCTATGGTATGCTTTTCAACGCATTTAATCTAAGTTTTAAAAGTTTTTGATTTTAGTCTATTCCGAATTCGTTCGCCACTACTTACGGAATCTCGGTTGATTTCTTTTCCTCTAGATACTAAGATGTTTCAGTTCTCTAGGTTTTTTAAATTTCATTTAGAAATAAATTTTTTCAAAAGGAGATTCATAGTTAATAACTTATCGTTCACTATGACTTTTCGCAAGTTGATACGTCCTTATCCTTAATTGTATCTAGGTATTCATTAGATATAACTTATTAATTATATTAAGTATATAAAATTTGCGAATAGAGAGACTTGAACTCTCAAATTTTGTTTGGAAGACAAATAATTTACCATTAATTTATACTCGCTTTTGGAATTCTACTTAGGATAATAGGACTCGAACCTATGCTCATGATGCCAAAAATCAATGCCTTACCACTTGGCTATATCCTAGATTAACCCCATATTTCATTTTTATTCCTTGTGAGAATCAAACTCACGTTCTCGCTCTGAAAAAGCAATGTCCTAATCACTAGACGAAAGGAACTTTTGGTATATTTTAGATTAATTGAAAGAAATAGGATTCGAACCTATGAAAATATTGAATTAGTAAATTTACAGTCTACCGCCTTTAACCACTCAGCCATTCTTTCCTCCCATCATAGGAATTGAACCTATAATCCATTCATTAACAGTGAATTGCTTTACCAATTAAGCTAGATGAGATTAAATAATAACTTGCATTCCTTGTAAATCTACCTCAGAAGAGACTTGAACTCTTAAAAGCTTATTAATAAGAAAACTAAATTCTAAGTTTAGCGCGTCTACCATTCCGCCACTGAGGTTTTTTTATATAGGCCTAAATAGATTCGAACTATCAACTCTACAAATATCACTTGTATACTCTACCATTGAGTTATAGGCCTTAATTTTGTATACGCTTAGAAAGATTTGAACTTTCATAACACGAATCCGAAGTTCGGGACTTTTCCAATTAAGATATAAGCGCTTTTTAAATTTGGAGATAACTGGACTTGAACCAGTACCTACATACTTGCAAAGTATGAGCTCTGCCAATTAAGCTATATCCCCTCAGATTAAATTATTAGGCTTAATAGGATTCGAACCTATAATGAAACCATTATGAGTAGCATGCTTTACCCTTAAGCTATAAGCCTATACTATATAATATTATATTCTTGTAAATTGCAATAACTGGACTTGAACCAGTATTTTCAGAGCATGAATCTAATGAGTTGCCGCTTACTCCATATTGCATGTAATTTACAAGTACTTGTACTGTATGAGACTTGAACTCATAACCTTTGAACTACAAAATCAACGCTCTGCCAATTAAGCTAACAATACGATTTATTTATTTCTTTTAGAGAATTTATCTTTGAATTTTATTAGCTGTTGATTTTCAAATACAGTTATTTTTTCTTTCAATCAAAAAGATGTATTAAAAATGTCTGTTGCTAATGGAAAGAAATATGAAAAGTTATACTTTGAGTACAGTGCACCCGTAGAATAGATATAGTTGAATTTGTAAGCATAAAAAGTATTTTGTCGTTTCATTAGTATATAAAGTTAATTATTCCTTGAATGTACTGGGATTTGAACCCAGAACCTTTAAGTTAAAAGCTTACAGCTCTACCCTTGAGCTATACATCCAATTTGATTAAGGGTTATATTATAATTTGTTTAGAATTGGATTTGAACCAACGACACAAACAGTTTCAGTGTTTTACTCTACCCCTGAGCTATCTAAACTTAAAAGTCTAATCACGTTTCGCCTTGAAAGTTATATATGAAATACATATAAATTGCTTAGGAGTTCTGATGGGATCCAGTATTATTATATATTATTTGAATTTTAATAAAATTTAAAATTATAAATGAATGCTATTAAATTTATAATATTTCCAGCTGCAGGTTCCCCTACAACTACCTTGTTACGACTTCACCACAGTTACTGATTCTATTCTAATAATGCAATTCCTAACTTCACCTAAAGGTCTCCATAAGGTTATGGGCAATTACTTAAAATAAAACCAATTTCCAGGGTGTGACGGGCGGTGTGTACAAGATCTAAGAACATATTCACCACAACGTACTAATTTGTGATTACTAGCGATTTCAACTTCATGCTCTCGAGTTACAGAGAACAATTCGGACTTAAATTACTTTTAAAGATTTGCTCGAACTCGCGTTTTTGCTGCTTATTGTAGTAACTATTGTAACACGTGTGTAGCCCAGTTCATAAGGGCCATGACGACTTGACGTCATCCCCACTTTCATCTTATATATCATAAGCGATTTTTTTGAGTTCTTATTAAACTTTATAAAATTTAATTTAGTAACAAAAAATAGGGGTTACGTTCGTTAAAAGGACTGAACCAAACGTTTCACAACACGAACTGACGACAGCCATGCAACACCTGTATATTATACAAAAACTGGTAAGATTTTACGCGTAGTATCGGATTAAACCACATGTTCCACCGCTTGTTTAGATCCCCGTCAATTCCTTTAAGTTTCAACCTTGCGGTTGTACTCCCCAGGCGGAATATTTAACGCGTTAGCTATAATACTGAGACTAATTCCCAACATTTAATATTCATCGTTTACTGTATGGACTACTAGGGTATCTAATCCTATTTGCTACCCATACCTTCGCACCTCAGTGTCAGTTAAGGCCCAGGTAGTTGCCTACGCCATTGGTATTCTCTCTAAATTTATCAAATTTCACCTTTACACTAGAAATTCTACTACCCTCTACCTAACTCTAGTTTAGTTGTCTATACTACAGTATAAAGTTATGCTTTATAATTTTATAGTACACATAACAAACCACCTACGTACCCTTTACGCCCAGTTAATCTGAATAACACCTGCTCCTTTCGTATTACCGCGGCTGCTGGCACGAAATTTGCCGGAGCTTCTTCTGTAAATACAGTCAATTTCGTCTTTACTGATAGTGCTTTACAAATAGTCTCCTATTCTTCTGATCACACACGAAGTATTGCTGGATCAAGCTTTCGCCCATTGTCCAATATTCCACACTGCTGCCTTCCGTAGAAGTCTGAACCTTGTCTCAGTTTCAGTGTGGCTATTCATCCTCCCAGATTAGCTAAGGATCATTGGCTTGGTAAGCCTTTACCTTACCAACTACCTAATCCTATACAAGCTTATCTCTTAACGATACAATCTTTATTTGCTTTAAAGAAAAGCAAAGCATTTGGTATTAGCTAATATTACTTAGTTATCCCAAATTAAAAGGTAAATTCTTGTATATTACGCACCCGTTCGCTACTTATATAAATATATTTGTTCAACTTGCATGTGTTATGCATACTTCTAGCGTTCATTCTGAGCCAGGATCAAACCCTTCTTTATAGAAATATATATATATTTTATATTTTATAAATAATATAAATTCTCAATTTAGCAATTCAAATATAATAGTTATGTATATTAAGTGAGGTTTTAAATCATTCTAAGCCTAATTTTGATATAAATAATGTAAGATTACTCTAATAACAATTCATAATTTTATAGCTCTTTACCAAGTCTATTCATATAAATTTGGTTTAATATATCACATTCTTTGAAGAGCCAAAGAATTTAAATTTCTTTTAAGAACTTAAAATTTTTTTTAAAATTTAATAGGACTTTTCTAAATAATAATTTAAACCGCTTAGTAGTATCGGACTTGAACCGATAACCCTTTCCGTGTAAAGGAAATGCTCTACCAATTGAGCTAACCACCAAAGATAATATACCCTGACGAATAATGGGACTTGAACCCATAACAATTAGATCCACAAACTAATACTCTACCATTGAGTTATATTCGTAGTATTTTACATATATGTATAAACAAAAAGCTCTTTAATTACTCAGACTAAAAGTGGACTCGAACCACTATTAACAGATTTGCAATCTATTACATTACCAGTTATGTTATTCAGTCTTCACGGCGTGACTTATTCGGGCTAAACAGGACTTGAACCTGCATTATTCAAAATGACAATTTGAAGCTTTACCAAATTAAGCTATTAACCCTATATAATTAAATATTTACTTAGAATGCGAATAATAATAAGAAAGCAATCATTAACACAAATAAAGCAACTGCTTCAGTTAAAGCAAACCCAAGTAATGCGTATGTGAATAATTGATTCATTAATGAAGGATTCCGTGCTACCCCTGTAATTAACGCAGAGAAAACTGTACCAATACCTAACCCAACCCCAGCTAATCCAATTGTTGCTAAACCAGCACCAATAACTTTTGCACTTTCTAAAAGCATTGAATTTCTATTATTTAAACGAATGTTAACCACTTATTATCTTATTAGACAATAATTTTAAAAAATAAATTCTATTCTCCCCATACAATACATGTATATACATTACAAAAACTGTAATTTTTATGAAACCTAAAAAAGCTAATTTAAAATTTTAATTTAATAATAAAAAGCTAGACGAGTAAAAATAATCTAAAAAAAAAGAGGGAATTATTCCTAGTAAAATAACCATAAAAATTAAAGGACAAAAAATGAAAAATTCACGTTTAGACACATCTAAAAAAACAGAATTATATTGAATTTTTAAATTCCCGAAACAAACTCTATTGTACAACCATATAGAATATAAAGACCCAAAAAATATTCCTGAAGTTCCAAGAATACTTACAATGTAATTTTGATTAAAACTACCAACTACTATTAAAAGTTCACCCACAAAGCTACTTGTTCCGGGTAATCCTAAATTACTTAACGAAAAGAATAAGAAAATTAAAGAAAAAATAGGCATAACTAAAGTTAAACCACTATAGTATTTTAATAACCGTGTATGATGTCTATCATATAAAACTCCAATACATAAAAATAGAGCACTTGCTACAAACCCATGACTTATAGATAGAAATAAACCACCAATTAGGCCTTGAATTGTATTTGAATATAAACCTAATAGCCCAAAATTCATATGAGCTACTGATGAATAAGCAATAATTCTTTTTAAATCAATTTGTCTAATAGTTGTTAAAGAGCTGTATACAATGGAAATAATACTAATCATATAAACAAAAGGAGTAAAATAACTATTAGCATATGGGAATAACACAAAAGAAAATCGTATTAACCCGTATACACCTAACTTTAATAAAACCCCAGCTAAAATAACAGAACCCACCGTGGGAGCCTCTACATGAGCTTCTGGAAGTCAAATATGAAAAGGAACAATTGGAAGTTTAACTGCAAACGATATAAAAAACATAAGTCATAGTAATAATTGCCGATCTGGACTAAACTCATGTGCAGTCAATGTTAAAAAGTTAGTTGTTCCAGTTTCAAATAGAATAATAAGAATACCTAGTAACATTACTAAAGAACCAAATAATGTATAAATAAAAAAGAAGTACGAAGCCTTAATTTTACGTTCTCGAGATCCTCAAATTCCAATAATTAAGAACATTGGGATTAATACACTCTCAAAAAATATATAAAACAGTACTAAATCCAGAACTGAAAAAATAAATAATAAAAAAACTTCTAAAAATAAGAATAAAATTAAAAAGCCTTTCACATTAAAGGTAATATTTTTCCATCCCGCTAGTATACAAATGGGTACTAAAAATGTAGTTAATAATATAAAAAATAAGGAAATTCCGTCTAAACCTAAAATAAAATTTATACCTAAAAATGATAACCATTGTTTATAAATCAACCACTGAAAAAATAGGCTACTTTTTTCAAAAAAAATTCATAAAAATAAAGAAACATAAAAAGTTAAAATTGAAAAAAAAAGTGCTATTTTTTTTAAAAATAATTGTGAAGTTGATGAAATAAAGATCAAACATAAAATTCCAACACAAGGAAATAGGAGTGTTAATATAAAGCTCATGAGTTATTTTATTACTTTTCTTCAAACTAGACTAAGGCGTATTTATACTAAAAAATAAATGTGGAGTTTAATATTATCGATCAATCTCTCCAAAAACGATATCTTGTGTACCTATAATAGTTACAACATCAGCAATCATATGCCCCTTTGACATAAAATTTAGACCTTGTAAATGAGCAAAACCTGGGGCTTTAATTTTACATCTATAAGGTTTATTTGAACCATCTGAAACTAAGTAGACTCCAAATTCTCCCTTTGGGGCTTCAGCTGAAACATAAGTTTCATTTGGTTCAATAGTAAACCCCTTACTATAAAGTTTAAAATGGTGAATTAAAGCCTCCATTGAATTCTTGATCTCTCTTCGAGACGGGGGTGTAATTTTTTTATCATCAACTTTTATAAGCCCATCAGGTATTTGATTTATACATTGGAGAATAATATGAGTACTTTGTCGCATTTCCCCAATCCGCACTAAATAACGATCGTAACAGTCACCATTCTTTCCAACTGGAATTTCAAAGTCTAGTTTCGAATATATTTCATAAGGCTGTGCCTTTCTTAAATCTCAAGGAGTTCCTGACCCCCTTAGTAAAACTCCAGTAAACCCTCAATCAAGCGCCTGTGCTTTAGTAACAACACCGACGTCAACTAATCGCTGTTTCCAAATACGATTATGTGTTAAAAGCTCCTCCATCTCATCAATACGTGAACTAAACTGAGTTGCAAACTCGTAAATATCCGATAGTAATCCTAAAGGTAAGTCTTGACTAACACCTCCTGGCCTAATGTAGTTAGCGTGCATTCGCGCTCCAGAAACACGTTCGTAAAATTCCATTAATTTCTCCCGTTCTTCAAAACCTCATAAAAAAGGAGTTAAAGCCCCAACATCTAAAGCATGCGTGGTAATCGCCATTAGATGATTTAAAATGCGTGTTATTTCTAAAAATAAAACTCTAATATACTGAGCTCGAATTGGTACAGAGCAATTTAACAATTTTTCTACTGCCATAGAAAAGATATGTTCTTGTACCATCATAGATACATAATCTAGTCTATCAAAATAAGGCAAAGCTTGCATATAAGTTTTATACTCAATTAACTTTTCAGTACCTCTATGTAATAATCCAACATGGGGATCAGCTCTTCGAACAATTTCACCATCTAATTCTAAAACTAACCTCAAAACCCCATGAGCAGCTGGATGCTGTGGTCCAAAATTCATTGTAAAATTTTTTATTGTTTTTTTTCTTGCTATATTCATACGTATATAAGAGGATAAAGTAATACTCCCATCTCCATTTATTTTGTTTTTAACTTAAAATAGTAACAGTCCAAAATTAATTTATATAAGTGAACATGTTATATTCTTTCTCTACGGATTTAATAATCTTTTTACCTGAATTATTTTTCTTAATAACTACAATAATATTGTTATTGTGAGCTCTAGAACTTTGTACAAGATTCCCTACTTGAAATACACAAGTAATACATAATTTAATTTATTTATTAGTATGAATTCATTTTGTAACAATTCTTTTATTATCAAATAACTTTTATAAAACAAAAAGCATTTTTTATGAAAGTATTGTAAGCGATAACTATACAATAACTATAAAAATAATTACATTAGTCTGCGCTATTATTTTTTTAACGATGACAGCAGAGCATGTAAAACAACATTTTTCAGATAGATTTGAGTTTCTAATATTGATAGCACTTGCTATTTTCGCATTACTTTTACTTATTTCTGCAAATGATTTAATAACATTTTATCTAAGTATCGAAATGCAAAGTCTTTGTTTGTATGTATTAGCCACATTTAAACGTACATCACAGTTATCAACAGAAGCTGGGCTTAAATATTTTATTTTAGGTGCATTATCTTCCAGTCTATTGTTATTCGGTATGTCCGTAATCTATGGATTTACGGGCTCAACTAATTTTGCAGAGATTACGAAAAACATATTAAATAATAATTTAGAAAATAACTCCTATACCCTTACACTGGGGTTTATATTATTATTATGTGGGCTACTATTTAAATTAACTGCAGTCCCATTTCATGTTTGAAGTCCTGATGTATATGAGGGAGCTCCCCTACTTGTGATGATCTTTTTCTCAACTATTCCAAAACTTGCCATTTTTTGTTTCTTTACAAAATTAATTTACACTGTATTTTTTGATCTATATTTTATTTGGCAACCTATACTAATTGTAACGTCACTCTTAACAATATTAGTCTCAAGTATTGTAACAGTATATCAAAAAAAAATAAAACGATTCTTAGCTTACAGTTCAATTAACCACGTAGGATATATGTTAATGAGCCTATCAACAGGAACATTAATAGGAGCTCATGCCTTTTTCTTATATATTCTTATATATATGATTACAATGTTTACTTTTTTTAGTATATTAACTTCACTTAAAAAAGACAATAATAAAAACATTATCTATATAACAGATCTACTATATATAAAGAAAATACACCCAATTACAAGACTTGCAATTACTTTTATTTTCTTTTCAATGGCGGGTATTCCACCTCTAATTGGATTTTTTGCTAAATTCTATGTCTTTTTTGCTGCGATAGAAACAAGTTATTATTTACTGCTAGTAATCAGCATAGCATGTAGTACACTTAGTGCATTCTATTATATTAGAGTCATAAAGATTATTAATTTTGAAAAAACCTTTAATTTAAATATTATAAAGTTTAAACCAAATACTTTAACATACTCATACATTCTTACAGGGTTGTTACTTACTACACTTTTTGTTATAGTACCAAACTTTCTAATTACAGAAACCTATTATTTAACGTTACTTCTATAATATTATGAAGTTTAAAACTAAATTTCAACTACAAATAACCAGCTCAATACATTCAAGTATAAATTACCTGACTTCTTACTTTTTATATGTTCTAACTCAAAATAAAGTTTTAAATTTAATGGTATTACAAACACCTCTTCCAAAGAAGATTAAAAAATTTACATTATTAAAATCACCACATATTTTTAAAACAGCACGTACTCAACTTGAGATACGAAGTTTTAAAAAAACAATAACAATCACAAATTTTAATACAATAGAACAAATTCAAATTTTCAAAAAAATTTCTCAAAATTTGATTAAAAATTTACCAGTAACAACAAAACTGCAAATAAAATACTTTAAATTAATGTTTATTTAAGTTTTTAAAAATACACACCACTACCAACGCAATTAAAATAAAGAACCTCCTTAAAACTCTATTAATCCAATCCCATGATTTATTCAACTCCTTTAGAACAATTTGAAATTATTTCACTTATTCCAATTTTTCATTTTAAAAATCTTTATTTAAACATAACAAATTCTACTATTTTCACATTTTTAAGTTTAAGCTTAATAATTCTATTATTTCAATTTATCAATATGAATAATAGAATTATACCTACACGATGACAATCAGTTTTAGAAGAAACTTTTATTTTTAGTAAAACTCTAGTAGAAAAAAATATTGGAACAAAAGGACTACAATTTTTCCCATTTATTTTGTTTTTATTTTCTTTTTTAGTAATAAGCAACTTAATTGGAATGATTCCTTATAGCTTCACAATAACTAGCCATATTTTCGTAACTTTTAGCTTAGCATTAACATTATTTATTGGTATTAACATAATCGCAATAAAAATACATAAATTGCATTTTTTCGGATTTTTTCTTCCCAACGGGATTCATATTGCCCTAGCACCTTTATTAGTTCCTATTGAATTAGTATCTTATATAGCCCGTGTTTTTAGTTTATCTATTCGACTATTTGCAAACATGATGTCAGGACACACGCTATTAAAAATAATAGCTGGGTTTGCTTGAACAATGCTTTCTTTTGGAGGAATCTGATATTTTATACAATTAGTCCCATTAATAATTATTATTGCAGTAACAGTCTTAGAATTAGGTATTGCTATTTTACAAGCATATGTATTTACAATACTAGTTTGTTTATATTTAAATGATGCAATTAATTTATCACATTAAATTAAAGTTATAAATGATTGAATTCCTATACACCCCTTCTAATTTTATTGAATATAATCTTTTTTTCATTTACCTAGTAATCTCTGTCTTAATTGCTTTAATTATAATAGGATTATCACAAATTGTTAGTGAAAAGAAACTGGATTTAGAAAAGTTATCTGCTTACGAGTGCGGGTTTGATCCCTTTGGGGATGCAAGACATACTTTTAATGTTAAGTTTTATTTAGTAGCTATCTTATTTATTATTTTTGATTTAGAAATTGTATTTCTATTCCCATGAGCAATCACGGTAAATTCTTATCAAGCATTTTATTCAATGATGTGTTTTTTAATAATCCTTACTATTGGATTTATTTATGAATGAAAACGTGGGGCATTAGATTGATAATATAATACATCTTATAGGAGTCGAACCTATATTTATTGATTTAGAAAATCAATGCTTTTCCATTAAGCTAAAGATGCGCTTCAAAACTAAAATTAATGCATATATTTCCTCTTACTTAAGATAAAATATAGAATTTCTTGGATCAACACTTAGTTGCTTAAACAACTGTTGATGTTTGGTCCCAACACTAATGGCAGAATCTTCTAAAGTTAAACTGATAGCTCCAAGCATAGCAACTAACAAAATAAGCCCGGCTATTAAAAAGTAAGCTGAAAAATAAGTGTATAAATAGTGCCCTAAATTTTTTATATTTGATGATTCTAAAACTAAAGAGAATCAATTTAAATAATTATAAAAATGATTTTGTTGAAAAAAAGTTAAATCCGCGCTTATAAAATATAAAAATTCACTACCTAGAATAATTAAAAAAAAACCACTCATAAAAAAGTAGTAAAATGTATTAATGTAAAGAGTAGTTTGTTTTATATCCAACATCATAATAACAAATAATACTAAAACCATAATTGCACCAATATAAATTAAAATGAAAATTAGAGCTAAAAATTCTAGGTCTAATAGTAATATAAGTAATCCAGAATTAAAAAACACTAAAATTAAAAATAAAGCAGAATAAACGGGATTGTTACTTATAATTACCATTGTTGCGGAAATTAAAGCAATACTTGAGAATAGAAAAAAGAAAAAGGATAATATTACAGAAGAATTCATAAGTTATCTAAGTTTAGAATAAAAAAATACCTATTAACAAAAAAAAATAGTAATTTAATACCTCAAAGCTAAAATATTCACAAAATAATTCGAAGAAAAAAATAAAATTTATATATACAAAAACACCTATTAAAATAATAAAAGTATAATGATAAATTAATCCTGTCTGAAAACTACTTACTTTTTTTGAGACAGTATTAAGCTGAACTACTAATCCAAGAGGCCCAACTAATTCAATAAACCCTTTATCAAGGAGCCTAAATGGAATTATGTAACTTAAACGAAAAATAGGCCTAACAATAAAAATATTGTAAATTTGATCAAAAAACCACTTTTGATTAAAAAAGGAGTATAATAGTAAACCAACCTTGGAAAGTTTCAAGTGCGCTAAAAAAACGCTATAAGTGTAGTTTAGCAAAATAGCTAAAAAAGCTCCCGCTAAGCTAAACAATACGGGAGTTAACTTTACCAAAGTAGGTAAAAATTCCGCTTCAAATAAATTAAAATGTTTTGGCAAAATAAAAATGGAACTACCTAAAAAGATGGAACCAACCCCTATAAAAAAATCCTTTAATAGAAAACCACTAAAAATACTTCCTAAACTTAATACAGTAAGAGAAAAAATAACTAAACCTGAAGATTCATGCGCATACTGAACAAGTACTTTAGGAGCATTTGTAGATGCTAAAAAAGTTAAATAGATTAACCTAAATGAATAAAATGCCGTAAAAAACGCAGAAAGAGTACCTAATCAATACGCGAAAAAACTACTAATAGTATAATGAGCAAAAGCTGTTTCTAAAATAACATCCTTTGAAAAAAATCCCGAAAGAAATGGAAATCCCATTAAAGCTAATGAACCAACTAAAAACATACAGTAAGTTACAGGAAAAAGTTTACTTAATCCGCCCATTCGACGTAAATCCTGCTCATCAGAAAAACCATGAATAATAGAACCGGCACTTAGAAATAAAAGAGCCTTAAAAAAACCGTGATTTACTAAATGAAAAAAAGAAGCCGAATAATTTGATAACCCACAAGCAAAAGCCATGTACCCTAACTGTGAACATGTTGAATATGCGATCACCCGTTTTAAATCATTTTGCAGCATCCCTACTGTTGCTGCAAAAAACGCAGTCAAGGAACCAACCAATGTAATCAAAATTAAAACAGATTCAGTGTATTCAAAAATCACAGAACATCGAATAATTAAAAAAATCCCAGCTGTTACCATAGTAGCTGCATGGATCAAAGCAGAAACTGGTGTAGGACCTTCCATAGCAGAAGGGAGCCATGTGTGAAGACCTAGTTGAGCCGACTTACCAACTGAGCCTAAAAATAGAAAAAGAGCGATAACTGTTATTACATCTACTTCGTAGTTAGCCAAAGATAAATAATTACTTTGCATATAAGGCGTAAGTTCAAATAATATATGGAAATCTATAGAATGACATACAAAAAAACTTACAGCGATTGCAATCAATACTGCCACATCCCCGATTTTATTTACCATTAAAGCTTGAATTGCAGCTTTATTTGCTTGAAGACGAGTATATCAGAAATTAATAAGTAAATAAGAAGCTAAACCAACACCCTCTCATCCAAAAAATAATTGCAGCAAATTTCCAGAAGAAACTAAAATTAACATAAAAAAAGTAAACAATGAAATATAACAAGAAAACCTTATTAAATGAGGATCCTCGATCATATACACTAAAGAATATAAATAAACTAAAGTACTAACTGTTGTAACTAAAATAAACATTAAAATAGTTACGTTATCAACATATAAACCTCAATTAGTAGAAAAATCCCCAATTACAACTCATTTTGTTAAAACCACATATATTGGACTTAACGTCAACCCAATAGTTAACAAAGATCATATAGATGTCAAAAAAGATGAAGTTAGAGATAAGGCAGTAATAACTGCAACCCCTTTAGTACCTAACTTAAAACCAAAGAAACCAGAACAAATACTACTAAACAAAGGTAAAAATATAATTAAGCTAACCATTTGATTATTGACTACGAAACTTTTCGGTGAATACCTCTTTTGAGAATAAATATTATAAGAATTAAAATAATTTACTAACCTTTAAAAATGAAATGTTATTATACGCTTTTTATAAAATAAAATAAAGTTGATTACAATCGTATAAAGACAAAATTTTTGGAAAAAAAAATTCTGGAAAAATGGGTATACGCGCTAAACACAGTGTGAATGTCTTATAATTAATTTCTAAAAAAAATGGAAACTTAAAATGCGCAAAAAGTTGATTTATTGACACTTTTTTAATAATTCGCCTCTTTCTAAGAAAATTAAGGAAAAACAGTGTTTTAAACAAATTACAGATTAAAAGCTCTTTATAATTAGAAACAAAAGATTTTTTAATTGAAATTAAATCATATAACCTTAACTGATAATTATATGCCTTTATTTGTAGCCCATTTACAGAAATATGACCGTGTAAAATTAATTGTTTAGCTTGTTTTCCTGTTAGTACAAATCCAACCTTTAACAAAATAAACTCAAGACGACACTCTAATTTTTTTAAAAATGATAAAAATAATTGCTTATTTAAAGCTACTTTACATAATTTTAATAACTGATGTTGTTTTAATCCTCCAATAAAAAAACTTAATAGGTGCTTTGTTTTTAATAAATCAAAATATAATTTGTTTAAACGAATAAGTTTAGAATTTTTTTTAAATTTTAGTAATTTTTTAGGGCGCATTTATTAATTTATTCTAATATACAGCTTGCACATTTCGGAATAATAGGACTCGAACCTATACTCATCTAATCCCAAATCAGATACATTACCATTATGCTATACTCCGCGAATTAATCTCACCTATAATGTGCAAAAGCTCTTGCATTAGATGCTGTTTGATATAAAACTTGATTTATTTTAAATAAAGAACTTTTTCCTTGCAAAATTAGAGAAAGCTCACTTTCAATCTTTTTATCGAGAGACATCACTTGCTTTGATGCTTTAATCGTATTAACTAATAATTTTACTGAGCTAAATAGCTGCTTTCGAAAAACTAAGGGTGTTGGAATTTGATAAACAACACTACCTAAACGTAAAGATTTAAGAACAATGCAAGGTTTAATTTCGTTCAATAAAAAAAGAAATAATACTAACGGATTTAAATATACTCTAAATTTTAAATTGGCTAAACTTTGAAATAAAGCTTTTTCAATTTTTTGAACTGTTCCAGCTCGGGCTAAACCATTTATTAATTTTTTAATAAAAATTGAATTGTATAAATACTTAGTACTATTATTTTTTCTTAATTCCATATTTTGACCGACGTGTTCTTCGATTTCGTACTGGTTCTAAATCGTATTTCCCCCTAATAACTTTATATCGTACACTAGGTAAATCCCTTGCTCGACCTCCTCTAACTAATACAATTGAGTACTCTTGTAAGTTATGCCCTTCTCCCGGAACATGGGCTGTAATTTTTACATTATTCGTTAGTTTAACCCGAATAACTTTTCGAAGAGCTGAATTTGGTTTTTTAGGAGTCATTGTAAAAACTTTTAAACAAATACCTTTTTTCTGCGGATTTTGCTGTAAAGCCGCTACTTTATTTTTCTTTTTTTTTGAAATACGTGTTAAGCGTAAGGCTTGATTAATAGTTGCCATAATTTATATTTTTATTATGCTTTAGATTTTGAACTCTCTTTTAATTTAATAAATTGACCTTCTTTGTAAATTCCTTTACCCTTGTATACATTAAATAAACGTAGTTTACATAGATCTGCTACGACCCGTTGAACTATACTTAGATCTAAACCAAATACTTTAAAACGTTGTTTATCATAAAGAATAATTTCTATATCATCCTTTAAAGGATATTTAATTAAATGACTATAACCTAAGGAGAAAAGTAATATATTATTCTGTACGGAAACACGCCACCCAACGCCATTAATAATTAGAATCTCAAAAAAACCTAAGTATACACCCTTAAATTTATTAGATAAAAGTTTAAAATAAGTTAAAACTAAATTTTTGTTTTCTACTAACCCAAAAAGTCGACAGCCTTGATTAGTTTTTTCAAAAAAAATAATCTTCGGAAGATCTAAAAAAACTTTTCCTAAGGGACCTTTAATAAACAAGAAACTGCCAACTTTATAAATTACTATATTGTTCCGAATTGGAATTAAGTTACTATAAAAAAAATGTTCCATAAGCTAAGTAATTTTAAATAAAATAATTCCCCCTAAATGACAAGCTCAAGCTTCTTTATTTGTCATAATTCCACGTGAAGTCGATAAAATTAATAAAGACGAACTTGATTGTGATCACTGGTTATGTTTAATATAAACAGGTCTACTTGGACTTGAAATTTGTTCACACGAAAGCATAAACGGACGATTTCTTTCAAAGTTTAATTTAAAAAAGATAATTATTTTTGTTGAATCTTCAGCACAAACTTTATAACCCACAAAATAATTATTTTTAATAAGTAACTTTACTATTCGTAAGATAAATTTTGTTTTTTTAAATTTAAAAAAAAATAAGTTCCCTTTAAGATTTAAATTTAGAACTGCTATAAAATGTTGTAGTTGCGTCATACTAACTATCAATGAGATTTTATTAGATTTGGAAGAATTTTTGCCTTAAAAAAATCTTTAATACATAATCGAGATAAATTAAAAAAAGAATAAACAGACCTCGATCTACCTGAAAAAATACATGTGTTTTTTACAAAACTAAATGAAGTTAAAAAACAAAGTCGCGTATATTGCCAACTTAATTTTCTCCTAATATATGGGGATAAAGAACAATTAAAAATTAGAGATCTTAAAATTTTTTGTTGAACTTCAAAATTTTGAAATTGTAAACGTTTTTTATAATCTTTTAAGAAATAATTTGACATCAGAACTAAACTCTTCGTTTTTTGCTAGGCCGTACCCCGTTAAAAGCTTTATTTACAATCAACTGCACTCCTAATACTTTTAGGTGAAATTTTTGTAAAATTTTTATTAAAATTTTTTTCTTTCTTAACGAAGAAAAATCTAAAGTCAATATTAAGTTTTTAATGTTTAAAGAAAGTAATTTCTTTCCTAACGTATCTAATAACAATTCTAAATTATAGTTTGTATTTCTTTTCGATGAAACTTTTGAGGAACCACCCGAACCTACAAAAATAATTTTCCCAAAATTATTTGTAATAGTTACGTAAATATTATTTAAAGTTGATCTTACTTTTAAAATACAAATTTTGTTTTGAAGTGCGCTTGAAATACCTTGTAATTTTTTTACATTATAACTTTCAGTATTAAAAAACATATTATTCTAATCCTAAACTATTTTTTTTGCGTTTTATGATTTGAACGAGTACGTTGACCACGTACGGGTAATTTTAATTTATGCCGTAAACCCCGTATACTTTTCATTGAAATTAAATCAGTAATTGAGGTCTGAATATTTTTTCGTAATCCATTTTGGATAGAATATTCAAGTAATATATACTTTCTTATTTCATTTAATGTACTTAAATTTACATCTTTCAATAAAGAATTCTGATTAAAACCAAATTTTCTACAAATAGTATTTGATATTGTTAAGTTGATACCAAATATCTGCGTAAATGCCACAGCTAAGTTTTTGTTCACATCCAGGTGGATATTAAATAATTGAATCGAATTTTTCATTTTTAAAAAATAAAAGTTAAGTTTCCTAAGAGTATTTTTCAGGGGAAAAAGGAGTTGAACCCTTAACTACGATGTTGAAGATCGATATTTTACCATTAAACTATTCCCCCGAAACACTTATTAATTATAATACATGTATATACATTACAAAAACTGTAATTTTTAATTACCAAAATATTCTTTATTCTACTATGTCTTAAATATAGACATTGACACTTTTTTATAATAATATATATTACAAAATTAAAACTCTAAATTAGCTTTTTTAGGTCTCATAAAAATTACAGGTTTTGTAATGTATATACATGCGTGGTAGGTATTTCCATGCATGTTCAAGTTCAACCCAAATTGGTTAACTTTGAGTCATAATTTATGACAAATACATGTTAAACATTATAATTTAATTTGTATTAGATGCCTTAATAATTAGAAGAAGTTTTCTACTTCTTTTGTATTCAATAAGCATCTTTTTAATAGAATTCCAAGAATGTGTAAGCGGCCTAGTAAAGTTTTGAAAAATAAACCGGTATTATGTAGGGATCATGGCAAAAACTACTCCCTGAGTATATACACTCAGTGTGAAGATGTATTCAATCTGACAAGATTGAAGAGGGCTATAATATTATGATTTAGACAACCGCCTTTCTTCAGGTTTTAGTGTTAAACTATCAAAAAGATTCTATTAAAAAGAAATTTTCTGTCGACATTCCAAGACTGTGTATGCGGCCTAGTAAAGTTTTGAAAAATAAACCGGCGATTATGTAGACACCATGTTATATTCTGGAGTTTAATACCTCTGGAGGGTTCCGACACCTTAAGACAGTAAGGACCGGAAAACCGTAATGTTATGATTTAGACAACCGCCTTCTTGGTGTTAGTGATGAGCTAATTCGAAGATGTCGAAGAAAAGTAAAAACTTTAATTTGAAACAAAAAAATTAGAAATTTTGTTCTGTAGAATATATCTACGAAACTCTTCTACTAAAAATATTAGGGCATTTAACATTAAAAACTTTAATTTGAAACAAAAAAATTAGAAATTTTGTTCTGTAGAATATATCTACGAAACTCTTCTACTAAAAATATTAGGGCATTTAACATTAAACACTATAATTAATTTTAATTTGTATTAAATGCCTTAATAATTAAAGATGTCTTAATAATTAAAAATGCCTTAATAATTAGAAGAAGTTTTCTACTTCTTTTGTATTCAATAAGCATCTTTTTAATAGAATTCCAAGAATGTGTAAGCGGCCTAGTAAAGTTTTGAAAAATAAACCGGTATTATGTAGGGATCATGGCAAAAACTACTCCCTGAGTATATACACTCAGTGTGAAGATGTATTCAATCTGACAAGATTGAAGAGGGCTATAATATTATGATTTAGACAACCGCCTTTCTTCAGGTTTTAGTGTTAAACTATCAAAAAGATTCTATTAAAAAGAAATTTTCTGTCGACATTCTTGGAATTACTATCACAAAAGATGCTTATTGAATACAAAAGAAGTTTTCTACTTCTTTTGTATTCAATAAGCATCTTTTTAATAGAATTCCAAGAATGTGTAAGCGGCCTAGTAAAGTTTTGAAAAATAAACCGGTATTATGTAGGGATCATGGCAAAAACTACAGGTTGTTTGGACATGATTTACTCCTGTTGCATAAGTGTTCTAACCATGTTAGTTTAGGTTCAGATGGAGCGAGCCTTAACGTTGCTTCCTTCGGAGCCGAAAAGGAAAACCTCTAAA